GAGCATCCAAATCTGGGTCAATACCAGCAAAAACATCTCTGAACAAGGTTCTAGCACCATGCCAAATGTGTCCAAAGAAGAAGAGCAAAGCAAACGAAGCATGCCCAAAAGTAAACCACCCCCTTGGACTGCTACGAAAAACACCATCGGATTTCAAAGTTGCACGATCTAATTCAAAAATTTCACCCAATTGAGCACGTCTAGCGTATTTTTTCACAGTAGCAGGATCACTATAACTGACTCCATTGAGTTCGCCGCCATAGAACTCAACGGTTACACCTACTTGTTCAACACTATACTTAGATTCTGCCCTTCTAAAAGGAACATCAGCTCTAACAATTCCATCGCCGTCTACCAAAACGACTGGAAATGTTTCAAAAAAAGTAGGCATACGACGTACAAAAAGCTCACGCCCCTCTTTATCTCGAAAGATAGGGTGTCCTAACCACCCAACCGCTATTCCATCTCCGTTATCCATTGAACCTGCCCTGAATAACCCTCCTTTTGCCGGATTATTGCCGATATAATCATAAAAGGCTAATTTTTCAGGAATTTTAGACCAGACTTCTGATAAACTTTGATTTTCTGCTATCCCGGCGCTAACTCTTCGATATATCTCTTGCTGGAAGTACCCCTGATCCCATTGATAACGAGTGGGACCAAATAATTCGACAGGGGTAGTTGCTGAACCATACCACATAGTTCCAGCAACAACAAAAGCTGCAAAAAAGACAGCCGCGATACTACTGGAGAGTACGGTTTCAATATTTCCCATACGCAATCCTTTATATAGACGTTGTGGTGGTCGAACACTAAGATGGAATAGACCCGCTAATATTCCCAATGTACCCGCTGCAATATGATGAGAAGCTATTCCTCCCGGAACAAAAGGATCAAAACCTTCCACGCCCCATGATGGATTTACAGGTTGTACTTTTCCCGTTAGTCCATAGGGATCGGACACCCATATTCCAGGACCATACAAGCCTGTTACATGAAATGCACCAAAACCAAAGCAAGCCACCCCGGATAGAAATAAATGAATTCCAAAGATCTTGGGCAAATCCAAAGAAGGTTTTCCTGTACGTTCATCACAAAATATTTCTAGATCCCAATAAACCCAATGCCAGATAGCTGCCAAAAAGCATAAGCCAGAAAATACAATATGTGCCCCTGCCACACCTTCGTAACTCCAAATCCCCGGATTAGTTACAGTTCCTCCTGTGATACTCCAACCTCCCCATGAATTGGTTATTCCTAAACGAGTCATGAAGGGTATAACGAACATACCCTGTCTCCACATTGGATCAAGAATAGGGTCAGAAGGATCAAAAACTGCTAATTCATACAGAGCCATCGAGCCCGCCCAACCAGCAACCAGAGCTGTATGCATTATATGAACGGAAAGCAACCGGCCGGGATCATTCAATACAACGGTATGAACGCGATACCAAGGCAAACCCATGGAAAATACCCCTTTCACAAAGAAAAATGGACACTGCGTAACTTTATTGCATTGGAAAAGACTATAATATGACTATCCTATGGACCTCCCTTGTTCAAGGGATTATTTCCTAACAAGGGAACATTAGGTTAATATTTATTCTATTCTGTTCATAATAATTGAACAATTCTGTTCGTAGGAACAAAGAGAAGCAGATTTATTCTATACTCGATAAGTACCAATATGCAATGGGGGGTTGATACCATTTTCAATGAGTAAACGCGTCCATCCTTATTTATCATCAAAATAATCTATTCGTCAAAAAATTCCTTTATTTATTTTGTCTTTCTTTTTGAATTTTTCTAATCTATGGATAAAATTAATTATGATAAAGCCAATATTATAAATTATAAAGACAATAAAACCCTGTTGTTACGTTTTCATATCAAAGTGAAATAGAGTATTTAGTTCTTTTTTCTTTTAATCCATGCCTATTGGTGTTCCAAAAGTACCTTTCCGAATTCCTGGAGAGGAAGATGCATCTTGGGTTGACGTATAGTGCGACTTGTCAGAAATATTGGGTCATATGGGATCTCCCCGTTCTCTTCCCCGATTGAGATATCCTCTGTTTCGCCCAAGAAATAAAAATGGAATCATCAAAAAATTGGAGCGTGAAGTGCATGCAATTAGATCCATTGTTTGTGGGGATTCATAGTACTATTATCATATCAATTATAATAATTTATGGTTGGCTTTGGTTGGACTAAAAAAATGAAATATCCAGGCTCTGTTTATAAAAAACCCAATTGGTAATATATCTACGATTACTGCGCGTATGAAAAAGGATTCCTCTTTGTTATTTGTAAAGATATCCTATTTGTCAAGCGAGGGAATCTCAAACTAAATACTTGGTGAAAGATTTGAAATTAATTGAAAAAAGTCATAAAAAAGAAATGGTGATCAGAAGATTTGTCCTATATGTGCAAATCAATATCGGGCAGATCTTTACCCGGAGTAGAGCAGAAACCTAAAAAGATGAAAGAGACCTATTCACGAACAAGAAAATACCATCGTGATTTGGATTGAATCTTGATGAAATAATACATCAATGAGAAGTTAATTCGATTAATTTAGTGACTTTTTTCTATTCTAAGGAAGAACAAAAAAAGTCCAAAACGCGTCTTTATTGAAAAATCGAAGAAAAAGTCCTTTCGTTAGAAGTTAGAAAAAACCTGCTATCAAAAAAAAAAGAATAGAAAAAATAAACAGGACTGGAATCTAGACATTGATTCTTTTTTTTTTCGCAATCTTCTTTGAACCGTATGCATTAAAAGGTGCACGTACGGTTCTTAAGGGATACAATTTTACCCTAATCAACCGACTTTATCGAGAAAGATTACTCTTTTTAGGCCAAGACGTTAATAGCGAGATCTCGAATCAACTTATTGGTCTTATGGTATATCTCAGTATCGAAGATGATACTAAGGATCTGTATTTGTTTATAAACTCTCCTGGCGGATGGGTAATAGCCGGATTAGCGATTTATGATACTATGCAATTTGTGCGACCAGAAGTCCATACAGTATGCATGGGCTTAGCCGCGTCAATGGGATCCTTTCTCCTAGCTGCAGGAGAACTTACCAAACGTCTAGCATTCCCTCACGCTTGGCGCCAATGAGGTTTTTTATTTGAGAGACAAAAGAGAACTATGCCTTCGCCATATGAATATTAAGTAATAAGAAAGTAATAATAGCATGGCACTTCGAATTCGATATGAAAAATTTTTGTATTGTCTTTTTTCCAAAAGATTCGATTATGTATCGAGAGAGTAGTATGAGATAACAGGAATTTCCGATTTTCAATTATCTATCGGAAGTCCAATCCAGCGTCACAAACTTTTTTGTTTTCACACCGAAGGGCTCTTAAACAAGATTTTTGTTATAAAAAAGAGCGCGAAAAAAGATTTTTTGGATAAAAAAAAGAAACTTTGGGATTGCTCAATCAAAGATATAAAAAAGAATCCATTTTAAAATAGAAAGCAACGGAGCCATCATAGTATTTTTTATAGCATTTTGGAACTCCTACGAAAGGAAGGGTGGCAATTTGATCATTTACCCATCTGGGGCTGATAAATTCTATTTTTATCTTTCTTCAATGGAGGGTAAAAGGGTCAATTTGATTCTAGAGCCGTATGCAATGCACAAAAGATGATGCCCGTACGGTTATATAATTCTATCTTTTTTCCTATTATTCTTTATCTTTCTTTTCTGTTCGTTTCATCACACCAGATAGAAAACCCTTGTATCATCAGGGTAATGATCCATCAACCTGCTGCTTCTTTTTATGAGGCGCAAACGGGAGAATTTATCCTGGAAGCGGAAGAGCTGCTGAAAATACGCGAAACCATCACAAGGGCTTATGCACAAAGGACGGGCAAACCATTATGGGTTGTATCTGAAGACTTGGAAAGAGACGTTTTTATGTCAGCAACAGAAGCCCAAGCTTATGGAATTATTGATCTTGTAGCAGTTGAATGAAAAAAAAGATAGATTTTGTGCAAATCCGTGATTTTCTATTTTATCTCCGAGTTTACTATTCTATTAAATAGAAAAAATTCATAATCATCCGGTTAGGATCAATCTAAACCAGCCCATTATGTATATGATTCAACATGCCAACTATTAAACAACTTATTAGAACTACAAGACAGCCAATTCGAAATGTCACGAAATCCCCCGCTCTTGGGGGATGTCCTCAGCGTCGAGGAACATGTACTAGGGTGTATGTGCGACTCGTTTAGATCATAGACACAAAAAAAGAAAGAAAAACGCTTTCCAGTATGAATGATCAGTACCTATGAATAGAATAGAAGAAGGAACGCCACTATCTAAAAATAAGCAAATTGATCGCTTATATTGTGTATTAAAGTTTATGGTTTCCGTTGGTGCAAATCTAATCACCTGAATTTAAGATGATAAGCAATTCTCCATTGGTAGCAAATGGTTATCCATTAAGCGGAAGAAATCTTATTTAATTTAAATGAAAAAAAAACATAAAAATAAAGTTCGCACTCGGTCAAGAACGGACTACAAGGGTCAGCTACCCAGCTAACTTTCATAATTAAATACCGTTACTGTATAGGCGGGTCTGATTGTGAAAGACCTATTACTGGATAATTCAGGGGTAGAGCCAAAGAGTGTGGTGAGAACCATACAAGTTCTCAATAACATTGATTAAATTAAATGAAACTAAAGGCTCCGGTGTATAGAGAAGACCTCACCGTTTAAGAAGTAACCATAGAAACGATGGAACCCACTATTTCTTTAATCCATTTAATTTCTATTTCTTTTTTTTTATTGAATCTATTTTTTTTGACACCTAGCAAAAAAAGATTTATTATTTCTTTCGTATTTTGCAGTAAAATACCTACAAAAAAAGAAAAAATCGTGGTTGGGAAGGTTATAGTAGCCAAAGCCATTGGAATCTTTTTTTTTATACATTGGAAAAATCCGTTTGATTATTAATAGACCAGGAAAGGGGAAAAGAATAACTGAAAGAAAGGAAATCAATTAGTTATTTATCAAATATCAAAGTCTTATTTATTAAATGACCAGAATTAAACGCGGATATATAGCTCGGAGACGTAGAACAAAAATTCGTTTATTTGCATCAAGCTTTCGAGGGGCTCATTCAAGACTTACTCGAACTATTACTCAACAGAAAATAAGAGCTTTAGTTTCGTCTCATCGGGATAGGGATAAGCAAAAGAGAAATTTTCGTCGTTTGTGGATCACTCGGATAAACGCAGTAATTCGAGAAACGCGAGTATCCTATAGTTATAGTAAATTAATACATGATCTATACAAGAGACAGTTGCTTCTTAATCGTAAAATACTAGCACAAATAGCTATATCAAATAGGAATTGTCTTTATCTGATTTCCAACGAAATAAGAAGAAAAGAAGTAGATTGGAAAGAATACACCGGAAAAATTTAAATGAGGTTCCCCGGAGAATGAACTCCGGGAAGGGGAAGGGATGAAGTCGAAATTACTATGAGAAAAGATGTTTGTTAAAGTAGTCAAAACGAATGAACACGTTCAACAAAAAAAAATCTTTTTTTCCGATTCGGCTTTTTTTTCTTACAACACGCGATAATAAAACATGGATTCTTATATTTGTTGAACAAAATACCAATTCGGGTTTGAGTTCGGATTGGAAGTCTGATTCAAGTGAACAAAGAATAAGCCTATTTATTTTATTATTTTTATTTTATTATTTATTATTTCTGATTCTAAGACTAGTAGTTCTAGCGGTCGACTCGGTTCTTTCAAATTGTTTCTCATTATTGAGAAAGGGTAACAAAGATAAAATACGAGCTTGTTTTATAGCAATAGTAATTAATCGTTGTTGTTTCAAGGTCAATCTATTCACTCGCCTAGATAATATTTTTCCTTGTTCACTAATAAATCGACTAATTAAACTCATGTTTCTATAATCAATTCGATCCCCCGATTCAATCGGGGGCAAACGCCTACGAAAAGATCGCTTGGACTTAAGAAAGGGTCGCTTGGATTTATCCATGGTTTGTTTGTTTAGTTTATTTCTTATTTTCTTATTCCGAAAATCCTATTTCTGAATTGTCATTTTAACCAAAAATAGGATGATTTAAATATGAATTTAAATATGAATATGTTCTATATAACGTGATTTTACCCCTGTCCTTGAAAGGCTTGGTTCGATCTATTTCTTTATTTCCCCATGAATCATATGTTTGTAACAATAGGGGCAGAATTTTCTCAATTCTAATCGATTAGGGGTATTGTGCCGGTTCTTTTGAGTAATATATCTGGAAATGCCCGTTGATGCCTTCTTAACATTAACACCATTTCGAATACAACCGATACATTCCAAAATCACCGTTCCTCGTGCATCTTTCCTCTTGGCCATGAACCTCCTTTGGATTTTTGATTTATTCAACTCTTCCATTTTTTTGATTCGAAACAAAGAAAAAGGAAAGAAGGAAAAAAGAGAAGTTACTAACTTGAAATCCAATAAAATTCAATTTAAGTAATAATAAATCAAAGTAAAGCTGTAGTAAAAAAGAAGTAAGACTACGATTTCGAAACTATATTTCAACCCCAAGCCCGGTATTGCAGTTAAAGATCGTGTATTCTTATCCTAGACCCACATTTTATACTCTACCCCACCCCCGTTCCTCTATTAATTCATTTAATTCGAACCTGAACCCGAGTCTCGCAGACGTTGAATACACATTTATTCTTTCTCTTTCGTCCCTTATTCTAATATTCTAAAAATCAGAAATAAAGGGAAAAAAGAGAAAAAAGGGAGGGGGAAGGATTAGTCACAGATATTTGATTGTATCTCTAATCTTCTTCACTCTTTCCGATGTCAATAACTAGAATGAAAAAAGGGGAATGTCAACGCATCCGGGAAAAAACGATTAATCTCTATCAATAGACCTGCTAAAGCCCCGAACCATAGCGTACTTAGTACTGGGGCCACGGAGAGATATGTTTTTAGATCTCGCATTGAAAAACCTCCTTTTTTATTTATTGTAATACATAAAATAAAGATAATGCATATATATCAGATGCATATGTAGTTAAGGGCCACTTAGAGTTGTACACGAAATCCCTAATTCAAATTGAAATGTACAATGATCCATAAGATTTTCCTTTTCTTATTATTATATGTTAAGATGTTAAATGAAACTAAAAAGACGAAATGGGCAGAAATTTTGTGTTTCTCCCTGCAAGAACTAGGGATATGGAAAACAAGACAGGAATTCTCTACAATGACACTATAGAACAATTGAAGGGATGTGGCGCAGCTTGGTAGCGCGTTTGTTTTGGGTACAAAATGTCACGGGTTCAAATCCTGTCATCCCTACCTTTTACGACTCAAAGGAGTAGTAACGAAGAATCAATTGAGATCAACTTGGACGGAATCATTCATTTTTATGAAACTATACATTTAAGGGTTACAAAAAGAATCCTTTTCTTTACAGTCTCTTATCTATCCTGATAAAAAGCGC